TTTTGCTTCTCTATCCGAATTTTCGTTCTTTATCATAAAAGTTCTCCCCCGCCAATGAATGATAAGTGCCTAGGTGAAGCATAGTATAAGATAAGTCAGAAAAGTCTAAGTCTTATGAAAAAGGAAATAAATATACCTCTACTCTTACTATAAGATAAAGACTCTTAAGATATAAGATAAGGCTTTTCACATGAATACTTAGTAGAACGACTAACGACGAGATTTATTATCGTTTCTCGCGTGTCTCACGAAAGTGAGAGTAGGTGCAAATTCTCCCAATTTGTGACCGACCATACGATCTGTGATATAAATAGGTAAATGTTCCTTTCCATTATGAATAGCGATTGTATGGCCAATCATTGTGGGTATAATGGTAGATGCCCGAGACCAAGTCACTATGATTTCTTTCTCCTCCCTCCTGTTGAGTTTTTCAATTCTTCCCGATAAATGATTAGCTACAAAAGGATTTTTTTTGAGTGAACGTGTCACGGCTGATTACTCCTTTTTTTTTACATTTTTGAAATTGGCATTCTATGTCCAATATCTCGATCTTAATCTGAAGTATAATGATGAATGGAAAAAAGAGAAAATCCTTTAGCTAGATAAGGGAAGGGGCGGATGTAGCCAAGTGGATCAAGGCAGTGGATTGTGAATCCACCATGCGCGGGTTCAATTCCCGTCGTTCGCCCATCATATTATTTCCAATTCCAAAAATTCGATTTTCCATGTTCCTATTTACGGCGACGAAGAATAAAACTATCACTATATTTGTTCCTTTTCCTACTTCTTCTTCCAAGCGCAGGATAACCCCAAGGGGTCGTGGGTTTTTTTCTACCAATTGGGGCTCTCCCTTCACCGCCCCCATGGGGATGGTCTACAGGGTTCATAACTACTCCTCTTACTACAGGACGCTTACCTAGCCAACACTTAGATCCGGCTCTACCCAAACTTTTTTGGTTCACCCCAACATTACCCACTTGTCCGACTGTTGCTAAGCAGTTTTTGGATATCAAACGGGCCTCCCCAGATGGTAATCTTAATGTGGCCGATTTACCCTCTTTTGCAATCAGTTTCGCTACAGCGCCTGCTGCTCTAGCTAATTGTCCACCCTTTCCAAGTGTGATTTCTATGTTATGTATGGCCGTGCCTAAGGGCATATCGGTTGAAGTAGATTCTTCTTTTTTATCAATCAAAACCCCTTCCCAAACTGTACAAGCTTCTTCCAAAGCATACGGCTTTCTAGATGTATATGATGATATCTAGACAGATGGATCTTATATGAATCGTATGATGAAGTACCACATGAGTGGATATATAGGAATCCAAATCTGCCGAATCACTTATGTTATGATCTTCTACATCCTAGGTCTCCCCGTTCCGTCATCTGGCTTATGTTCTTCATGTAGCATTCAGACCGGATGACTCTATGAAATTACGTCGATACTTGCACATATTACGGGTAACGTAGGAGACATCTCTATTTTCCCCCGGGGGGTCTTTCTAATTACCACTGCTTAGCTTTCAATTCGCCTCTGACCATCAAATGAAATGTGAATAACCCGTCCTCCTCTCTTTGAAACAAGGGGCGCTTCCGGTTCTGTGCGCGCTTCAAACAATTTTGTCTTCTCCATATTACCATATCTCTAGAGTCAATAATTTTCTATGAGGAACTACTGAACTCAATCACTTGCTGCCGTTACTCAACAGTTTTCTGTTGAGGTCTATCCCGTAGAGGTACTCCAATTGGATCAGTGATCGATTTCTAGGTTTCGTCATAAACCTAATTGGTTACTTCCAATTACGTAAATCAATAGTTCAAACCGCACTCAAAGGTAGGGCATTTCCCATTGATATAGGAACTTCTGTACCAGAAACAATGGTATCTCCAATTATAGCCCCTCTGGGATGTAAAATATATCTCTTCTCACCATCCCCATAGTGTATGAGACAAATGTATGCATTTCGATTAGGGTCATATTCTATGGTTACGATTCTACCAGATATCCCTTTTTCATTCCGTCGAAAGTCGATTTTACGGTATAGACGCTTATGACCTCCCCCTCTATGCCCTGCGGTAATGATCCCTCTGGCATTACGACCTTTACCACAACGATGCTGTCCATAGATCAAATTATTTCGTGGATTGGATTTCACTTGACTGTCTACGGCTCCATTGCGTGTGCTCGGGGTAGAAGTTTTGTATAAATGTATTGCCGTGTTATTAAGTCTTTTGCTTTAAGTTCTTTTCTCTATAAGAGGTGGAATAGAATAACCCGGTTGAAGCGTAATGATCATACGTCTGTAATGCATTGTATGTCCCATAATAGGTCCCATCCTTTTACCCTTTCCCGGGAGTCGATGACTATTCATAGCTCTTACCTTGACACCAAAGAAGAGTTCGACCCAATGCTTTATTTCTGTCCTAGTTGATCCTGATTCGACATTAGAAGTATATTGATTGTTCCCCAATAACCGAATACTTTTTTCTGTAAATACTGCATATTTGATTCCATCCATAAATCCATTTTATTCCCTATGAGTTCCAGTATCGATAAGAATTCTAGTTCTTACTGTTCATATGTTATGGTATGAATATACCATACCAATTCGCTATGTATGGATGATGAGATTCCATTGATACAGAGCCAATTCCAATAGACTTATTGAATGTTCCCATTGGCGTGCATCCAGCAGGAATTGAACCTACGAATTTGCCAATTATGAGTTGGGCGCTTTAACCATTCAGCCATGGATGCTTAACAGGGATCATCGTACATCGTGAATAACCAAATTCCAATTGAAATGAAATCTTTAGGAGGAATCAATGAAACGACATCAATTCAAATCCTGGATATTCGAATTGAGAGAGATATTGAGAGAGATCAAGAATTCTCACTATTTCTTAGATTCATGGATCAAATTCGATTCAGTGGGATCTTTCACTCACATTTTTTTCCACCAAGAACGTTTTATGAAACTCTTTGACCCCCGAATTTGGAGTATCCTACTTTCACGTGATTCACAGGGTGCAACAAGCAATCGATATTTCACGATCAAAGGTGTAGTACTGCTTGTAGTAGTGGTCCTTATATCTCGTATTAACAATCGAAAGATGGTCGAAAGAAAAAATCTCTATTTGATGGGGCTTCTTCCTATACCTATGAATTCCATTGGACCCAGAAAGGAGACATTGGAAGAATCTTTTTGGTCTTCCAATAGAAATAGGTTGATTGTTTCGCTCCTGTATCTTCCAAAAGGGAAAAAGATTTCTGAGAGTTGTTTCATGGATCCGCAAGAGAGTACTTGGGTTATCCCAATAAAGAAAAAGCGTATCATGCCTGAATCTAACCGGGGTTCGCGGTGGTGGAGGAACCGGATCGGAAAAAAGAGGGATTCTAGTTGTCAGATATCTAAGGAAACCGTAGCTGGAATCGAGATCTCATTCAAAGAGAAAGATAGCAAATATCTGGAGTTTCTTTTTTTATCCTATACGGATGATCCGATCCGCAAGGACCATGATTGGGAATTTTTTGATCGTCTTTCTCCGAGGAAGAAACGAAACATAATCAACTTGAATTCGGGACAGCTATTCAAAATCTTAGGGAAAGACTTGATTTGTTATCTCATGTCTGCTTTTCGTGAAAAAAGACCAATTCAGGGGGAGAGTTTCTTCAAACAACAAGGAGCTGGGGCAACTATGCAATCCAATGATATTGAGCATGTTTCCCATCTCTTCTCGAGAAACAAGTGGGGTATTTCTTTGCAAAATTGTGCTCAATTTCATATGTGGCAATTCCGCCAAGATCTCTTCGTTAGTTGGGGGAAGAATCAGCACGAATCGGTTTTTTGGAGGAACGTCTCGAGAGAGAATTGGATTTGGTTAGACAATGTGTGGTTGGTAAACAAGGATCGGTTTTTTAGCAAGGTACGGAATGTATTGTCAAATATTCAATATGATTCCACAAGGTCTATTTTCGTTCAAGTAACGGATTCTAGCCAATGGAAAGGATCTTCTTCTGATCAATCCAGAGATTCTTTCGATTCCGTTATAAATGAGAATTCAGAATATCACACATTGATCGATCAAACAGAGATTCAGCAACTAAAAGAGAGATCGATTCTTTGGGATCCTTCCTTTCTTCAAACGGAACGAACAGAGATAGAATCAGATCGATTCCCGAAATGCCTTTTTGGATCTTCCTCCATGTCCTGGCTATTCACGGAACCTGAGAAGCGGATGAATAATCATCTGCTTCCGGAAGAAATCGAAGAATTTCTTGGGAATCCTACAAGATCCATTCGTTCTTTTTTCTCTGACAGATGGTCAGAACTTCATCTGGGTTCGAATCCTACTGAGAGGTCCACTAGAGATCATAAATTGTTGAAGAAAAAACAAGATGTTTCTTTTGTCCCTTCCAGGCGAGCGGAAAATAAAGAAATGGTTGATATATTCAAGATAATTACGTATTTACAAGATACCGTCTCAATTCATCCTTCGGAACCATATCACATCCCGGATCTGGTTCCGAAGGATGAACCGGATATGGACAGCTCCAATAAGATTTCATTCTTGAACAAAAATCCATTTTTTGATTTCTTTCATCTATTCCATGACCGGAACAAAGGGGGATACGCGTTACGCCACGATTTTTTTGAATCAGAAGAGAGATTCCCAGAAATGGCGGATCTATTCACTCTATCAATAACCGAGCCGGATCTGGTGTTTCGTAGGGGATTTGCCTTTTCTATTGATTCCTACGGGTTGGATCAAAAAAAATTCTTGAATGAGGTATTCAACTCCAGAGATGAATCGAAAAAGAAATCTTTATTGGTTCTACCTCCTCTTTTTT